AATTTTACTTTATACCTAGCAGAGTGCGGGGAAGGGTCCTTGAAAAGCCATAAGATAACGCCAAAATCCTTATAAAAAGGTTTGACTAAATAGTCAAATTTTACGTAGAAATAAATGCGTTCAAGAAACACTCTATAAGATGTTGATCGTAAATGAGAGGATTGGTTGCAAAGAAAAACGAAAATGGATTCGTATTCACATATATGGAAATTATATAAGAACAAAAATAATCTTTGATTTCTTTTTAGAAAAATAGAAATGGATTTTTTTAAAATAAAAAGACTATTCCAATTACGATACTCATAAAGAAAGAATCGTAATAAATGCAAAGACGAAGCATCTTTCACCCAGTACCGAAGTGTTTGAACCAAGATTTCTAGATGGGCAGGGTAAGGTATTAATATATCTAAGACATAATTTAAATGTAAGAATTTGTCTTCTAAAAAAGGAAATATTGAATGAATTGATCGCAAATTCTGAGATTTTACTATTTTTTGTCTCTCTACAGAAGCTATTAATAGTAGGGAAAATGGAATTTCCAGAATGACTGCAAATGCTTCTGATATCATTTGCGAATAAAAATTGTGTTTGTGCCCCAAAAAGTCATTTTGGTTAAAATTATTAGTCGAAAGAATAAAAGGATTCTCTTGATACATTCCGCTAATTAAACGTTTCACAATTAGTAAACTAAATTTCCTATCGACGGAAGTTTCCAACAAAATGTATTTTGTTAAACCATGGCCATATGCAAACGAAAAAATGTATTCCTGAAAGATAAGTGGATAGAAAAAGTTATGTTGCCAAGAACCGTCGAGTTCTATATATCCTTGGAATTCGTCCATTTAAAATCAGTAAACGTACAAATGATAGGGAGTTTCTTGAATTTTCAAATGATACATAGTACGATACAGTAAAAACAAAGTTTTTTTTAATAGTACTTCGGTAAATTAATCAACGTACTCTCTTTTTTTTTTCCATCTAATTCGTTTTTTTTTATTACGAAATAAAAAAATGGTTAGAAAGCCTTTATTTTTTCAACCCAATCGCTCTTTTGATTTTGGAAAAAGTCTCTTTATCAATATACTGTTTCTTCTACACATTCCTGTCCATTCTCTATATGGAGAATGGAGATTCTAATAGTTAGGATTCACTAAAAAAGAAAATCCATACGTGGGATAATCCTTTCCCGCATCAGGCACTAAGTTTTTTTTAACGTCTAATTAGATCGGGTAATCATTCAAATTATGAAGATAAGCTCGTTGCTTATTCTTTCCACAAAATTTGAACCCATAAGGATAAGGTTCGATCCATTTATTCAATCGACCCGATTTTGAATTAATTGCATTTCTTTCCAAAAATTTAAATAAAGTTTTGTAACGATTTGGTAAAAATGAAATATTATTACTATTGATACGACATGCTCTTTTTTCCATTCATTTCCTTTCAGGATCAGTCGTGGTCGTATAAACTCTACCGATGGTGTAGACGAATCCCTTGCTTCATCCAAATATGTAAAAGATCCTAGCCGCACTTAAAAGCCGAGTACTCTACCGTTGAGTTAGCAACCCCCATAATAGCTATATCTATATGTAGATACAATCGAGATCAACAAAATTGTATTGGCATCAAAACATTGAATTATCAAAAAATAAAAAAACATTTTCGAGTTAATTCCTGTTACGAACATAAAAACAAACACCAATGCAAGGGATTCTCAGCTAAAAAATTTGATAGACAAGTACAAGTAGTTTACATTTTTGAGATCCAAACTTTTTGTTTTGTATCGGAACAAATTCAATGAATCCTCGAATACTAATATGGTGAAGAAGACATAACAAAACCATTTAATTTTTGATTTCACAATTGAATTATATTTGTTCAATACATTCTTGTCAATATGAATAAAAAATTTGAATTATTTTATGAAAAATAAAAAAATACACTAAATATAATTGAAATTGTGAAATCGAAATAGAAAAAACAAAGAGAAATTAAATTAGAGAGGAAAGCTTGTGTTGGATTGGCACAATACAGGAATAAAAAAGTTCTACCAAATTAAAACCTCATTATCTTTCGTTTTTATATTTCATTTTAATTCTATTTAATTAAAAATGGTTTATTATTCATTAATTGAACTTCGTTTGCTTAAATCGAAATTCTTTTAAAACCTCTGCTCTATTTAAAATATCATACACAGTTTCTGTAGGTTGAGCGCCCTTTTGAATAAAATCGAGAATAGCAGGAACATTTAAATAAGTTTGATTTTTTATCGGATCATAAAAACCCACTTTCTGCAGATCTCTTCCCTCTCTTCGGGACCGAACATCAATTGCAACGATTCGATAGACGGCTCATTGGGATAGATTGAACCCCCCTCGGAAACGTATAGGAAGTTTTCTCCTCGTACGGCTCGAGCAAAATGATTTAGAAGTTTTGTATCTATAAATTACAATGACCAATCAAAAAAATCCATAAGAAAACAAATTCAACTAAGAATTCAATCCTTTATTTCCGCAAAAAATCAAAATCATTTGTATACTCATAACTCAAGTTGAATAACTTTCAAATAGCTCAAAAGAAAAAAATCCTTTAGCATTTCTCATTTATTGAGCAGTCTCAAATACCCTTTGTTTTGTCTGATTTAGAATCTATTTGAATTGATCCAAATACAATTGTTGCAACAATAACAATAAAAAACAAAAAGAGTATTTCCTTGTTACGGAAGCCTTTATCTTTTTTTTTTTTTGAATCATTGGGTTTAGACATTACTTCGTTGATTTTTAATCCTTTCAAAAATGGAAGCAACATACCTTTTTGTTATTTATTTCTTTCAAAGAATCTAATCATATGAACAGCGGGCGTCCGCCCAGTATCTATAATTTAATAGATTAATAAAAAAGGCTTTATCAAAAAGGCCTTGGGGATTTTAAATTTGCTTGATTTTGATCCTTGCCATTTCTCTGTCAAAGATAATTTACGAAGTTCTTCCAACTTATTTTTTTTATTGACACTAACCCTAGACTCCTCTCCCTTGAGAAATAGCTCAAGACTTTCTACTCGAGCTCCATCCTATACTATTTCTATTACACCCCACCAAGCCGAGTTCGAATGGAACAGAGCAAAAGATGTCGAGTTAAGAGCATCCTTTTTTATAGAATGATGGATATAAGAATCCACACCAGATCATGTCCTTCAAGTCGCACGTTGCTTTCTACCACATCGTTTCAAACGAAGTTTTACCATAACATTCCTCGAATTTGGAACCAGTCTGCGGTTGATTCAATTATCGAATCATGAATAGTCATTGGTTCAGTTAAAATAGTTGTTACCTAGATTAGATATGTAATATCTCTTAAGTTTTTTTAATATTCGTTTTTTATAATTTTTTGATTTCTTAATTAACATTTTTTATACAAATTACAAACAATTACAATTTACAATAAGACGACATCTCTAAGAGATAAGCTAAGAGAGATAAATTCATCTTTATTTTCGAACGCAACCTTTACATATATAAATTTTAATATTTAATAAGAAATATAAAAAAAATGTAGTTATAGTAAAAATACAATTTATTTTCTGGAGATGAACAAAAAAAAAATTAACGTCCTTCTATAATGATATATGAATATTTCTATATTATATATTTATATTATATTTATATATCATATTATTAAGGACTGGATATATAATAGGTAAAGTCACAACTTTTTTATAATTAAAATTAATGTAATCTATAACCCCAGGCTTGCCTAAATACCCAACAGATTCATCTGTATCATTTGAGCACTTATCTTTGTGAAATCTGTGAAAAAGATATAATTTTTTTATTCTAATCATTAGCCAAAAGAGTCAAACTCTAGCCAATCTTACACTTTAGACACTTTATAAAATAAACAGAAAAGAAAAACGTTTTTTCTTATTAATTAGAAAATTAGAATTAATTATGCTCTGGGACGAAAGGATTCGAACCTCCGAATAGCGGGACCAAAACCCGATGCCTTACCACTTGGCCACGCCCCACTTCGATCTCGATTCGACACTAATAAACACTAATATTGTTGTTGATTATTCGTCAATTCCAGACCAACTATCTAAAGAATCCATTAGATTCGGTTGTTTAGTATTTTAAATCCGATAGATGTCAACATAGAAAAAATGAATTTATTGATCATTACCAAAAATTCCATTAAGATATTATATGAAAGTAGAATTTCTTCTATTCTCCATTGAGAACGGAAGGTTTTTTGATTGAGTAAGTAAGTTCAAAAAAATGAAGGATTTTTTCTTTTTTTTTTTTTTTTACTTATCTATCAATAACTCAATCAAAATGCAATTAAAAAAAAAAAAAAGAAAATGTCTGTTATGCTTAATATCTTTAGTTTGATCTGTCTTAATTGTACTCTTTATTCGAGTAGTTGTTTCTTTGCCAAATTACCAGAGGCCTATGCTTTTTTGAGTCCAATCGTCGATTTTATGCCAGTCATACCACTATTCTTTTTTCTCTTAGCCTTTGTTTGGCAAGCTGCTGTAAGTTTTCGATGAGGTCTTTTAAAGATGAATGCTTTTTTCGAAAAAGAGAATTCTAATTAGAATACTAAACAATTAACAAAATCAAAAATCTTACAGTATGAGCCCTTAATTCAAAATTAAAATATTAAAATTCTTGTATAGACACAACCCGCATTATTTCGTTTTCCATTCTAACTATTTTGATTTTGGCTAAATGAACAAGTGGTTAAAAATCCATTATTGATAAGTACGAAAAGAATAGATAAGATAATAATAGCGTAAATTTTTTTAGTATTTCTATTACAATTACAAAAAAAAGTCGATTTTAACATTTTCAAAAACAACTTTAGGTGTCAAACCTAATATTTAATTTTAGGATATGCGGTATAACAATAGAAAATCTATTCTCTTTTTCAAAGAAAAAAAAGATCTTGGAGATTTGTAATGCTTACTCTCAAACTCTTTGTTTACACAGTAGTGATATTCTTCGTTTCTCTCTTTATTTTCGGATTCCTATCTAATGATCCAGGGCGCAATCCTGGGCGCGAAGACTAAAAAAAGGGTTTTTGCTTAATTTTTCATTTCTCTTTTTTTTTTTTTATAATTTAAGATAAAATTTAAATGAAACTCTATTATAAAAAATGCCAAATTCTAATTAATTCGAAAAATATATATTATTATATATATATATTAAAGAATATTAAGATTAAATCTTCAATGTAAATATAACACGGAAAGAGAGGGATTCGAACCCTCGGTACGAAAAACTCGTACAACGGATTAGCAATCCGACGCTTTCGTCCACTCAGCCATCTCTCCCCCTTGAAAAAAAAAAGAAAATACAAATTTATATATTAATAAATTCGAAGATTTTTTTTTATATGTAAAAAAGTATGTAATAAAATCGAATCCAGAATTAATAATAAAAAATTGAGAAATCTAATTATATCTAAATTAGATATATAATATAATTATCTATATATAATAATTATCTATTCTATATATCTATATAACATAACAATAACATTTATATAATATACTATTAACATATAACCATAAAATATGTCTATAAAATAGACAAGTTGTTTTTGTGTCATACAACAGCAAGTACAAGTTTTAGACTCAATTCCAATCAGTTGGATAACGCCAAAAATAAGAAAGATTCTATTTTATAAGAAAGATTCTATTTTAATATATATATAACTTATATAATATATATAACTATAATATATATAACTTAATATATATATATATTATATAAATAAACAAAAAAAACAAGAATAAAAAATGAATGAATATTAATCGAAAAATAGACTATTAAATTTTTAAATATATAAAAAAACACTTTTCGACCGAAAAATTGTGATTCACGCGGCCTGGCCTGATCAGTAATTCGCCAGGCCCCTTATTTTTAATAACATAAATTTTTTATTTATTTGGATTTGGATATCTTATTTATCTGATTATAGCGTTAACCATTTTATTGAACCATATCTCAAAACTAACTCCTTCAGGAAAAAACCGAACTTTTTTTTTTAATTAAATTATTTAACTATACTTTATATACTTTCTTTATATACTTTTCAGAATCTCCCTTAATCTTACTACGAAAAAGGCCACTATTCTAAATTTCATGATTCTTTTATAAGCCTATCTTGATTCCATTATGTCCAGTTTCAGTGTTCGACAAAAGTTATATTTCGATACAATAATCGAACTGTAGCGGGTATAGTTTAGTGGTAAAAGTGTGATTCGTTCTATATAACCCTTTAATAGTTAAGGGATCCCCCGGTTTGATTACTATTCCGATCATAAACTTTATTTCTAAAAAGGAATTAATTCCTTACCTTCAATGAAAAATTGGAAGAGAATTATACATTCTCGTGATTTGTATCCAAAGGTCAATTAAAAATATAAATTTTGGATTATGAAATTTTGAAACATGAATTTTTGTAATTGGACGACCATTTCCAATTGAATCAGTATAAGTAAGCAATCCATGGATAAAGATAAAAAAAGGTTTTCTAGTCGTAACTAAATCTTCATCTTCTTTTTTTTAAGAAATCGAGGCAAAATGGCTATTAAATGATAACTTTAGTTTACTAGAGGCTTCAATCAACATCTTTCTTTTAGCTCGGTGGAAACCAAAAACTTTTCCTTAGGATTCTTTCAACTAGAAATAGAGAACGAAGTAACTAGAAAGATTATTTGAATCTCCTCTTCTAGAAGGATGATCTAGAAAGCAAATTATTTGGAATGGAATGCATTCCTACAAAAAGCTGACATAGATGTTATGGGCCAAATTTTAGATTTCATTCCCACCTTAAAATTTTATCTGAGAATTTCTCCATTTTCCATAAAGGAGCCGAATGAAATAAAAGTTTCATGTTCGGTTTTGAATTAGAGACGTTAAAAATGAAAAACCAGCGTCGACTATAACCCCTAGCCTTCCAAGCTAACGATGCGGGTTCGATTCCCGCTACCCGCTCTAGTCTATAATACCTAATGCATCATTATTGAGTTGAATATACAAGACAAAAATGTTTATCATCTCATATACAATCGGATTCTTTTTTCAGAACAATAAATACGAGAATCAGAATCAAAGTCAAAAACGAGAAAAAATCGGAATGAAATGAAAAGCGTCCATTGTCTAATGGATAGGACAGAGGTCTTCTAAACCTTTGGTATAGGTTCAAATCCTATTGGACGCAATTTATTTCCATATGTTTTTTTTAGATATCTATAGGAAGAAAGGTCTTTTTTATATATTTTATATATATAATATATAAACTTTTTTAATATTTATATTTTTATATTAAAGGATCCATTTATTTATGCTTGTTCCTGAAGTAGAAAGCGTTCCATTTGTTCTTGAATAGCTTCTTTTAAAAGGGCTTCCGCTTCCTCAGTAAATGTTTTGGTAGAAGAGATAATTTCTTGGAATTGCGATTTGTTCGTTTTTAAGTAAGTACGTAATTCAACAAT